GCCATGCATAAACTGAACCCACAATTGGGATAAGCACGAAAATGAAAGCTTCTATAAATACAGATACACCCAATACATCAAAACTCATTGCCCATGGATAAAGAAAGACCGTTTCCACATCAAAAACAACAAAAACTAGAGCAAACATGTAATAGCGAATTCGAAATTGTACCCAAGCATCCCCCATGGGTTCTATACCTGATTCATAACTAGAAAGCTTTTCTGGCCCTTCCCTAATCGGGGCTAAAATTCCAGAAATGACAAATGCCAAGATAGGAATAACGCTTGATATTATTAGGAATGCCCAGAAAATATCATATTCGTGAAGCAGAAACATAAAAGTACTCCTATGAATGTGGAATAGGCTGAATTATTCCATTTAAATTGGAATTTTAAAATCATCTAGAACTTCTTAGATGAAACAAGAAAATAATTTCTTTTGATCAAATAAAGCCGCATAGTTGAGAGTTTGTTTGCTGCAGGACATGTCTTGTTTCAAGATTCATCTAATGTCATCTCACTTTTTCTTTTTTTTTCTTCTTTCAATTTTCTTTCTATATGTGTAGACATAGCATACTTTTACACAAACAAGATTCTCTTATACTTAGTTATTTTGCTTTTCTATTATACTTATTCTTAGACTAAGTATTCTTATACTTAGTTTCTACTTATTATCTTAGAAATCTTAATAAAGTAAAGACTTATCTTATTTCTATTTCATATTGATCTTATATCTTCTAAATAGAATAGAAATAGAAAGCGAAAGTAAAGAATCTATTATAGTAAAGAATAAAGGAAATAAATTCAATATTCAATAAAGAAATTACAAATTCAATTAATAACAATTAAAAAAAAGAGAAATTGAAAGAAAATAAGAAATATAGTCTATTATTTCTATGATATGGAAGATGGATATAGTACTAAAAAGTACTAAAATCGCGTTTTGGAATGAACCAAAATACTTGTTTGTTTTGTTACGGAAATAAAACTTCGTAAGACCAGCCAATGGGTTAGGTTTCGCTACAAGAAAAAGGTTTGTTCTATTTTTATAGCAAACCTACACAATGAAAGATAGCACAAAGTGGTAGATTCGACAGAATCGTGAACGATCGACATAACATAAGATATTCCTAATACCTAATAATAGAAGATCCTTCTAATAGTTAATAGTCTAATAGAAAGAATCACACATTATCAAACAATTTGACAGACAAAATTACCAAAACCACTCCACTCTTAGAATATAGAAGAAAGAACATTGATGGATTTAGGGATAATGAATGAGTCCTACATTATCTTTGAAACAAATGGAAAGAATCTCTTAGGTTTGCTGTTCCACCAAAAAGTGATTAGTCAGAGGGCTTTTACAAATACTCAAGATCAAGAAAAGAATAGGTCTAGATCCATGCGACTTAGGATTGGATTTGCTTGGGTCAGGTTGAAGTCTTCAGACAGGATTATGTCATGATTTTCATTTTATAAATTGACTGGGATTGGGTATACCAAAGAAAAAAAAAAAAGTGTATCACTAATTCTTTGATCATGGGCAGGAAAAGAGGAAAAATATCATATGTAATTCATTCATGAAAGTGGATGAAGATAGATGGGTATTTTATCCGAGATTTGACAAATACCAATTGGGTCCGTTGGAATGAATTATTGTGTTTCTTTTATTGTTCCTACTACTAATCAAATTTCTATACAAAACAAAAAAGGAATGTATTAGGGCTATACGGACTCGAACCGTAGACCTTCTCGGTAAAACAGATAAAACTTATTATTATCGAAATGATTCGAACTGTTTCAAAGACCCAACATGCATTTTGTTGCATTGGGCTCTTTCATCAACTGATGTAAAGATCAGTTAGTTCACCATATTTTTCTTTACAGAAAGATAAGAAGATAATGAGATGGCTCCATGTGCTCCGATTCATTATTTGTATCCTGATATAGGAGCAATACCAAAGTGTTTCAAAGAAGGGTGACCTTGATTTAGGTCTGCCTTCGGCCTAGATCAACCTAAGTTAAATGCAGTCTCTATCGCTCCGCTGCAAGAGTCCAATATGAGACTTCATACACCTCAAAGCTCATAGGACGAAAAGAGGTTCTTTTGTGAGATCCTTATACTCATTATGCCTGGCATTGAATGGACTGGCATTTACCTTAAAATGGCAGGTTCTATTTGATTTGGCACCGGAATTCGCACCTGAACCGGATCAAACCAAATATTTGTCAGGCTATTTTTCTCTTGTTCTCTCGAATCTACGGAGTAAGACATCGACTTCTCAAAAAGATCAATTATGGTCATTGCATAATTGGCTCCCTTGAAAAGCATTGGCGCACGTGTAAACGAGGTGCTCTACCTAACTGAGCTATAGCCCTTGTCATAACTATTTTAACATAGAGACAATTTCTTGTCAAGAAGGGTATCCCCTAATCCCACATGATAACTCTCTGATACGTTTACTGGTAAAAGATTTATATTGCTTAGAAAACAAATTTGACCTATAATCCATCGAAGTGATGGAGACCCTTTTTGTGGTGATAAATGGCCTACTTAACCCAGTGGTTAGAGTATTGCTTTCATACGGCGGGAGTCATTGGTTCAAATCCAATAGTAGGTAGAACTTATTAGATACCGGATTCCATGGTATCTAATAAGTTTTTCTACCCATCCTCTTTTTTTGTTCTATCATCAGATTAATCAGATTAGACTTCATTGTATTCAAATTGTGGAATCCAAATGTAGTGTGTAGTGTATAATAAAGAACTCTTTTGATTTTGATTGATGACGACTACTAATAGGAAATCACTTTGACAGCTTCTACTCGTGTCCTAGCTCGTCTGAGAGCTAGATTTGACTCAATTGCTTGTCTCTTACCCTCAGCTCTACTCAAGTTAGCTTCAGCTATTTCAAGAGTTTGTTGAGCTTCTTGTGGATCAATGTCAGTACTAATTTCCGCACTATTTCCTAAAATGGTGATCTCATTATTACTTATTCTAGCGAAACCGCCCATAAGAGCTACCGTTAACCATCGGTCGTTTAGTCGTATTCTCAAAAGACCTATATCTACAGCCGTGGCAATGGGGGCATGGTTTGGTAATACGCCAATTTGTCCACTATTAGTAGATAAAATAATCTCTTTCACTTCGGAATCCCAAATCATTCGATTAGGAGTCAGTACACAAAGATTTAAGGTCATTTCTTCAATTTGCTCTCCTCTTCTAAGTTCATAGCTTTCGCGGTAGCTTCATCGATGTTACCCACCAAATAAAAGGCCTGCTCGGGAAGACCGTCTAATTCTCCGGAAAGGATGAATTGAAACCCCCGAATTGTTTCTGCGAGACCAACATATTTCCCTGGAGAACCAGTAAAGACTTCTGCCACAAAGAAGGGTTGTGATAAGAAACGCTCAATCTTTCGTGCTCTTGCTACAGTTAAACGATCTTCTTCGGATAATTCGTCCAACCCAAGAATAGCTATAATGTCCTGAAGTTCTTTATAACGTTGTGAAGTTTGCTTAACCCTTTGCGCAGTTTCATAATGTTCCTCGCCAACGATCCGAGGTTGTAACATAGTTGATGTTGAATCCAAGGGATCTACTGCTGGATAAATACCTTTGGCAGCTAATCCTCTTGATAATACTGTAGTAGCATCTAAATGTGCAAATGTAGTGGCAGGAGCAGGGTCGGTCAAATCATCCGCAGGTACATAAACTGCTTGGATCGATGTTATAGATCCTTCTTTGGTAGAAGTAATTCTTTCTTGCAAAGAACCCATTTCCGTACTAAGGGTAGGTTGATAACCCACTGCAGAAGGCATCCTGCCTAATAAGGCAGAGACTTCGGACCCTGCTTGAACGAAACGAAATATATTGTCGATGAATAAAAGTACGTCTTGCTCATTAACATCCCGGAAATATTCCGCCATGGTTAGGGCAGTCAAGCCAACTCTCATACGAGCTCCTGGCGGTTCATTCATTTGACCATAGACTAGAGCCACTTTGGATTCTGCAAGATTTTTTTCATTAATCACCCCGGATTCTTTCATTTCCATGTAGAGATCATTTCCTTCACGAGTACGTTCACCTACTCCGCCAAATACGGATACGCCTCCGTGAGCTTTGGCAATGTTGTTGATCAATTCCATGATGAGTACTGTTTTACCCACTCCAGCTCCCCCAAAAAGTCCTATTTTTCCTCCACGGCGATAGGGGGCTAACAGATCCACCACTTTAATCCCTGTTTCAAAGATTGATAATTTCGTATCTAACTGTATGAAGGCGGGTGCAGATCTATGAATAGGAGATGTTGTGCGAGTATCGACAGAACCTAAATTATCAACGGGCTCTCCAAGAACGTTGAAAATTCGTCCGAGAGTAGCTCCCCCGACTGGAACACTTAGAGGAGCTTCAGTGTCAATCACTTTCATTCCTCTCATCAGACCATCTGTAGCACTCATAGCTACAGCTCTCACTCGATTATTTCCTAATAATTGTTGTACTTCACAAGTTACATTAATTTGCTGACCGACAGTATCTCGACCCTTAATTACCAAAGCATTATAAATATTAGGCATTTTTCCCGGTCGAAAAATGACATCCAGTACTGGGCCAATAATTTGAGTGATACGCCCTAGGTTTTGTTCTTCAAGTGTAGAAACCACAGGATCAGAAGTAGTGGGATTGCTTCTCATAATCATAAATCATAATAAATATGTCGAACTTCTTTTTTGAAAAGTACTGAATCGAAAATCAATATCCGATAGCAAGTTGATCGGTTAATTCCATAAGAAATAAATGGGCGTTAGCATTCAATTGAGTTGGTACCACCCAATCGAATCCAATTCAATCCTTTACTCAGTGAATGAGTCAATTTTCAATTCTTTCTATTGTCTTTTTTCTTTATTTGTTTTGATTTGTCTTGTGCACCTATTCTTCTTCTTTATATACCATATATGTTCCATTTTCTAGATGAATTATGCCTCTTTTCACATCTAG